TTAATTAGTATAAACGGGTAACGAGTGGAAGACTAGGATATTATATAAAGGACGTTAAAAACGAAATGTCGTAAAAGATATATCTGATATTCGACAATCCTTTTGAAAAATCATAATGTGGATACCTTGAAAATTGAAACATCTAAATATCAAGGGAATAAAAATCAAGCGAGATTTCGTTAGTAGTGGTGAGCGAAGGCGAATGAGGGACCTAGGAGTTAAATTATCAGATTATAAGCCTCATCATTGAGTGCGCATTTACACTAGGGGTTAATAATAACAACCGTTTTATGTTATTAATTAAGAGCTAATTTACATAGCCAAAGAAGATAACAGATCTGTAGAGTCTTAATAATAACAAAGTATAGAGTATAATTATTAAAATACAGGTGTACCACACACCTAAGACTAAATAATATAATATACCGATAGTAAACAAGTACTGTGAAGGAATGTTGAAAGAGATATAAGTGAAAAGAGCTGGAAACTCGTTTACTTACAAGTAGACAGAATATTTGTTGTACCTTTTGTATAATGGGTTCACAAGAAAAACATTTGGCAAACTTAAGTTTATAAATGTAGGGAAAGTGAAAGCGAGTTTTAATAAAACGTGATAAAGTCAAATGATCCCGAAACCAAGTGATCTAGTCATGGGCAGTTTGAAACAATTCGAAAAGAGTTGTGGAGGAGCGAACCGGTGATTGTAGCAAAAATCTCGGATGACCTGTGGTTGGGGGTGAAAGGCCAATCGAACTTGGAAATAGCTGGTTTTCTGCGAAAACTATATAAGTAGTGCGTCATATATATTCTAACACGGTAAGGCTCTGAATAAATTTAGGGAGATATTCTTTACTAAATTCAATTAAACTATGAATGTGTTAGAAGAAAGTTTGATAGACAGACGTTGGCGAGAAGGTCAATAGTCGAGGGGGAAAAAGCCCTCATTTGAAGTTAAGGTCATAAAGATGGGCTAAGTGTGAAAGAGGATTAATTTTTAATATCAGATAATGAGTAAGTAGGCTTGGAACCAGCCATCTTTTAAAGATTACGTAATAGTTCACTCAATAAATTTAATAACCTCTAAAATTAGGGTGGCTTAAGCCCATTGGCGATTAGATCCAAAACTCTGAATATAAATTATGGTAGCGGAACGTACTGTATTAATTAGTGTAAACGAAATCAGAAGTGATAATGTGAATATGAGTAAAAAACAATGTTTAAATCATTGTTCATGACCTAAGGTTTCCAATTAAAGGATGTTCCTAATTGGGTTAAACAGCCCCTAAAAAATATGGGTACGTAGTCAAATAAATTGCGCTTAAAGCGTCAGGAAGAAATTATTCCACAAAGCGGGTTGTACTAAAACTGACACAAGTGGGTCGTAACGTGATGGTAAAATTTATCTTAAGGAATTCGGCAAATTGTTCCTGTAAGTTCGCGAGAAGGGAAGTTAATAATTTGAAGAGACAAAATTATTAATTGCAGAGAAGAGGGGGTGTCGACTGTTTACCAAAAACATAGCTTCCAGCTAATTTTTCAAATATTGGAAGTGAGGCCTGCCCAATGGTTGTATCTCAACCCAAGTAATAAATTGGTTAACTTGGTTAAGGACAATTTAATGGCCGCGGTAACACTGACCGTGATAAAGTAGCGCAATCAATAGCCAATTAATTGTTGGCAAGTATGAATGGCTTAACGAGCGCCCCGCTGTCTCAAGATAAATACCAATGAAATTAAATTCGTAGTGAAGATGCTACGTACAAATTGTAAGACGAGAAGACCCCATTGAGCTTGACTGAAGGTTTATATCGTTTGGGTTTAATTAATGTGTAGATTATGTGGGGAATTAATATTTATTTAATTTTTATGAAAAACCACTTTTTTAATTNAAAACAAATTAGGTTAATAAATAAAACTGAGCCTCGTATACACTAGGTGTTAATTTTATTATCTTTATATGTAAATCGGACAGTTTGGTTGGGGCGACCGCCTTCTAAAGAGTAACGAAGGTAAACATAAGGCGAATATAATATAATAAGGCCAGACAGTAAGGAGGATTTTCCTAACTGACACGGGGTTTAAGTCCCTGCTGTGTTATAGTGACCCGTTTGTTGAAAGTGGAATTGTTAACGATCAATAGATAAAAGTTACCATGGGGATAACAGAGTAATATCGTCTGAGAGTCCATATCGACGACGGAGTTTGCTACCTCGATGTTGAATTGTGGTATCCTGAGGGTGCAGCCGCTCTCAAGGGTTGGACTGTTCGTCCATTAAAACCATACATGATTTGAGTTCAGACCGGCGTGAGCCAGGTCGGTTTCTATCTACAATTTGGTAAGGAAGCATTAGACATATCTATCTTCTAGTACGAAAGGACCGAAGTATTTGTTGTCCTCTGGTGTTCCAATTAAAAGTTGGGTAGTTACGACAGTAAAGTGTAATCACTGAAAGCATCTGAAGTGAGAAATTTATGTTAATCTGTGCTTCCAATAAGAGTGTTTGAGATAAAAACATTGATAGGGCCTAGGTGATGAGCTTAAGGCTACTAATCATCTTTAATACTAGTTTAACGGCCCACCCTTGGGGTGGGCCTATAAATTATGAAATAATGAGTTTATATTTAAGTCGTTGATTGTTTTCAACTAATCATAAAGATATTGGGACTCTTTATTTAGTATTTGGTGCTTTTGCAGGAATGGTCGGAACTGCGCTTAGTATGTTAATTCGATTAGAATTATCTGCGCCTGGTTCTATGTTAGGGGATGATCATTTGTATAATGTTATAGTTACAGCACATGCATTTGTTATGATATTTTTCTTAGTTATGCCTGTTATGATCGGGGGGTTTGGTAATTGGTTAGTCCCATTATATATTGGGGCGCCAGATATGGCATTTCCTCGATTAAATAATATAAGTTTTTGGTTATTACCTCCAGCTTTAACTTTATTATTGGGGTCTGCTTTTGTAGAACAGGGGGCTGGAACCGGTTGAACTGTTTATCCGCCACTAGCAAGTATTCAGACACATTCTGGGGGGTCTGTTGATATGGCAATATTTAGTCTTCATTTAGCGGGTATTTCTTCAATTTTAAGTTCTATGAATTTCATAACAACCATTATAAATATGAGAGCGCCGGGTATGACTATGGATCGGCTTCCATTATTTGTATGGTCAATTTTAATTACAACAGTATTATTATTATTATCTTTACCGATTTTGGCTGGTGCAATTACAATGCTTTTAACGGATCGAAATTTTAATACAACCTTTTTTGATCCCGCTGGTGGTGGTGATCCTATTTTATATCAACATCTGTTTTGATTTTTTGGGCATCCTGAGGTTTATATATTAATTATACCTGGGTTTGGGATGATTTCACAAATTGTACCAACATTTTCAGCTAAAAAACAAATATTTGGTTATTTGGGGATGGTTTATGCTATGTTATCTATTGGATTTTTAGGTTTTATTGTTTGAGCTCATCACATGTTTACAGTTGGTATGGATGTAGATACTCGGGCATATTTTACTGCTGCAACAATGATTATTGCCGTTCCTACTGGTATAAAAATATTTAGCTGAATTGCTACAATATTTGGGGGGTCTATTCGATTAGATACACCTATGCTTTGAGCAATTGGGTTTATTTTTTTATTTACTGTGGGGGGGTTAACAGGCGTTGTATTGGCAAATAGTTCATTAGATATTGTTCTACATGATACATATTATGTCGTGGCACATTTTCACTATGTATTATCTATGGGAGCAATATTTGCAATATTTGGAGGATTTTATTATTGATTTGGTAAAATAACGGGATATTGTTATAATGAATTATATGGACAAATTCATTTCTGATTAATGTTTGTTGGAGTTAATTTAACTTTTTTCCCACAACATTTTTTAGGATTAGCGGGGTTTCCTCGACGTTATTCAGATTATGCCGATAGTTTTGCGGGATGAAATCAAATAAGTTCTTTAGGCTCAGTAATCTCTATAGTAGCTATTATTTGGTTTTTATATATTATATATGATGCTTATTGTCAAGAAGTTAAATTTGTAGGGTGAATGGAAGATACTGGGCACCATGTGTCTTTAGAGTGAGTTCAAACATCTCCTCCGGCACATCATACTTATAATGAATTACCATATGTTTCAAGATATTCTTAATAATATCTATATGGTAATTCCCCTCGGGGGTACAATAAGGCGATGAGGCCGATCGATAGCTTCGCTATCGTCTCCCTCCTCATTTGATTCAGTGCGTACTTACACTCGGGATTAATAAATGGAGAGATGGCAGAGGGGTTTAATGCAATTGTCTTGAAAACAAGTCGCCACTTTAAGTGGTACATGAGTTCAAATCTCATTCTTTCCGAATTGGTGCTATAGCATAATGGTAATTGCAATAGTTTGCAAAACTATTGAGTATAGGTTCAAGTCCTGTTAGCGCCTCCAATGGGGATGATAATTATAAAAATATTAGTTATATTAGTACCATTATTAATTTCTATTGCATATTTAACTTTAGCAGAAAGGAAAGTGTTAGGGTATATTCAAAGTAGAAGGGGCCCAAATGTTGTTGGTATTTATGGGTTATTACAACCCTTTGCGGATGGATTAAAATTGTTTACGAAAGAAGTAATCATACCAAATCATGCGAATATTTATATTTATATAATGGCTCCAATTTTATCTTTAACTTTGGCATTTATCGCTTGGGGTGTTATCCCATATGGGGAGGGGTTTGTCTTGAGTGATTTGTCTATTGGAATTTTATACTTATTTGCAGTTTCATCTATAAGTGTATATGCGGTACTAATGTCCGGATGGGCTAGTAACTCTAAATACGCATTTTTAGGTGCAATAAGGGCGGCGGCTCAAATGATTAGTTATGAGGTTTCTATTGGATTGATAATAATTTCTGTTGTTTTATGTGTGGGTTCCTTGAATTTAACTGAAATCGTTTTAGCTCAAAAAAATATTTGATTTATTATCCCGTTATTCCCTGCTGCTATTATGTTTTTTGTTTCAGCATTGGCAGAGACAAATCGAGTCCCCTTTGATTTAACGGAGGGAGAGTCAGAATTAGTTTCGGGATTTAATGTAGAATATTCTTCTATGTCTTTTGCTTTATTTTTTTTAGCGGAATATGCACATATTATCTTAATGTCAACTTTTGGGGTTATACTTTTTCTCGGAGGGTGGTTCTTCCCTGGGGGTTTGGTGTCTAGTAGCCTTTTGATGGGGGTTAAAGTTGCTTTTATTATTTTTATTTTTATTTGAATAAGGGCTTCTTTACCTAGGATAAGATATGATCAGTTAATGGCTTTATTGTGAAAATCTTATTTGCCATTAAGTTTAGCATATGTCGTTTTTGTATTAAGTATTCTTATTGGGTTTAATGGTTTGCCCCCTGCCGGTCTTATATAATTGGATTAGGAGGCGATAGCTAAGTTATCAGCCGAGCGTAGAGAGGGGGCCGACCTCGGCCGAAGAGCCTTCAACTGAAAGGCCACTGTGGTGGAATAGGTAGACATAGTAGGTTTAAAACCTGCGGGCGTGGCCATATGAGTTCAAATCTCATCAGTGGTAATTACCCTCGGGGTTAATAAAATAAGTTAAGGCTCATCATTTTATTCCGTGCGCATTTACATTAGGGGATCAAGGTTATGATATGCACCCATAGCTCAATTGGAAGAGCGTTTGCCTTCTAAGTAATAGGTTGTAGGTTCGAATCCTATTGGGTCTACCAGATGCAACATTATTATCATCCATATCATTTAGTGGATCCGAGCCCTTGACCATATATTGGGTCTTGTGGCGCTTTTTTTACTACAGTTGGGGCAGTTATGTATTTTCATTATAGTCAAGGCTGAATCTTAATATTAGGCTTAATTACCATACTTTTCACAATGGTTGTTTGATGGCGAGATGTGATTAGAGAGTCAACATTCCAAGGGCATCATACATTTATTGTAAAACAAGGGTTGAAGTACGGAATGATTTTATTTATTCTTTCCGAAGTTTGTTTGTTTTTTTCTTTATTTTGGGCTTTTTTTCATAGTAGTTTAGCGCCAACAATAGAGGTTGGGGCTGTTTGACCCCCAAGGGGTGTAAATCCTTTAAATCCGTGATCGGTTCCTCTTTTAAACACTGCGGTATTACTTAGTTCGGGTGCAACTGTAACTTGGGCGCATCATGCTATAATTAGTGGTAAAAGAAAAGAAGCAATCTTAGGTTTATTTTTTACAGTTTTATTAGGAATTGGGTTTACTGGTTTGCAAGTTATGGAGTATTATGAGGCACCATTTACAATATCAGATTCAGTATATGGTTCCACTTTTTTTGTTACTACTGGGGCTCATGGGGGGCATGTGTTAATTGGTAGTACATTTTTATTAGTTTGTCTTTTTAGACTTATAAGTCATCAATTTACTCGACATCATCATTTTGGTTTTGAGGCAGCGGCATGGTATTGACATTTTGTGGATGTTGTTTGATTATTTTTATTTATTTTTATGTATTGATGGGGGTCATAAATTCATAGGCCCACTCTTAGGGTGGGCCTATGGGTGTTAAGCCATACTCCCCTTACATTGTAGGGGGAGTTTACTGTAAGGTAAGCTTTTAATTTTTAGTTAATAAATAAAACTGAGCTTCGTATACACTAGGTGTTATTTATTATGCCTCCTGTGCGCACTTACACTAGGGATTAGCCAAATCGGTACGGCAGAAAGTTTTGGATTTTCTAATTGCAAGTTCGAGTCTTGCATCTCTAGCTACTGGAAATAGTCCAACTATTATATAAATAAATATGGCCTCGTACCCTCTAGGGCTTAATAAGTGGTAAAAATTCTCATACCCTTCAATAATTTACCCCCAGGGAATCAACAGGCCTACCTCCGCCTACTGAAAGAGGCGAGGACGCAACCATCTACTGAAGGAGATTAGGTAAATGGTAGACCGGAAGCCTTCAAAGTTTTTAGTGTTGGTTCAATCCCAACATCTCCTGCTATATTCAGTAGGTTCCCTTAAGGAAACTTTTCTTCAGGGCGTATAAGGCGGAATTGTAGGCTCCCCTAGGGGAGTCTACTGTAATCATCTACTGAAGGACATAGTTATCCCCCACTAATATAGTGGCGAGGGGTTACCCCAGTAAATCAGGATAGAATCCCCAGCATGCTGAAGGAGTAGGGTTGACTAATGGTAAGTCATCAGGCTCATTATCTGAGTATGCAGGTTCAAGTCCTGCCTCTATATAATGTATGAAGTTCCTCTCAATATTTTTTATATAATTATATATCCGGAAATATTATTAAGTCTTGCAGTATTAGGTTTAGTTATTTATGGTGTAAATCAATTATCGACCTTAAAAATTACCGTGATTATTTTAATTTTAATCGGTATCTGAGTTTCTTTGGTGGAATTCGGGGGTTTTGGGGAAAATTATTATTTTAATATTGCTCAATCTTTTTGATTATGCCATATAACAAATGGGTTCTTAATGATAAATGGTTGAATTACTGTTTCTAAAATTATTATTGTGATTGGTTCTTTTTCTATTATTTTAATGGGACAATCTTCTGGACTTTCCTCTAGTCCTGTTTTGATATTAATCGTTACCTTAAGTTCTTTACTTTTGATTTCTGCAATAAATTGATTATCATTTTATTTAGCATTAGAGTTACAAACTTTATCTTTATTTATATTGGTGGCATTAAAGAGGGATAGTGCATATAGTACAGAGGCTGGTTTGAAATATTTTGTATTGGGTGCGCTTTCTTCTGGGTTGTTTTTATTCGGTTGTGTTTTATTATATGGTTTAACGGGGGAGGTGAGTATTCAAGGAATTAATTTATTATTAGGGGGAGAAATTGGACGAATTTTTATTACTATTTCTCTTTTATTTAAATTATCCGTAGCACCTTTTCATATGTGAGCTCCAGATGTTTATGAGGGTGCTCCGACTACCATAACGGCTTTATTGGCAACTATACCCAAAATTAGTGTATATTCTATTTTAGTTCAGATTGGACCAACTATAAATGTCATATTAATTTGTGCTGCTATTTCCATAATGTATGGTGCAATTGGGGCATTAAATCAAACAAGAATTAAAAGGTTATTAGCCTATAGTGGAATTGGACATATGGGATTTATTCTATTTGGAGTCGCAATTGGCTCGTTTGAGGGGATACAGGCTAGTTTTATTTATATGATTATTTATGTAATAATGTCTGTTTGTAGTTTTTCTTTAATCATTTCTTTAAATTTAAGTCGTGGATTATTAGTAGAATTAAGTGGAATATCTAGGAATAATCCGGTTATTGCCATGACGTTAGCAGTTGNTTTTTTTTCAATAGCGGGGATTCCGCCGTTAGCGGGGTTTTTAAGTAAGTGATTTATATTATTATCTGGAATCTATGGTGGATATTATTTATTTTCATTAGTTATCGTAATTAGCTCAGTAATTGCTGGAGTTTATTATGTTAGAGTTGTTAAGTTGTTATATTTTCAAACGGATTCTCCATTATTAGTTTGACAAAGGGTTTTAAACAGAGAAAGCGGGGTAGATTTTCCAAGATCAATATTAATTGGTGTAACTCTTTTTTTAATTCTCTTTTTTATTATTTGTCCTAATTTTTTACTTCAAATTACACACGATGCGACAATTTGTTTATATTAGGATGTTCGCCCTACGAGAAATAAATTTGTAGGGCGGAAATAAATGGTTAAATTATTAGATTATAAGCCTCATCATTGAGTGCGCATTTACACTAGGGGGAGGTTTACCGAGGAATCTACTATAAGAGATAATGTATATATTAGTCCTTTTTGTACCCTTGTTAAGTGCTATTATTTCTGGATTGTTTGGAAGGAGAATTGGAACAAGGGGGGCAGGTATTTTTACATCAAGTTGTATTGTAATAAGTTTTATAATCTCTTGTTTTATTTTTTACGAAACAACATTAAATATGTCTCCGGTTTATATAAAACTATGACGATGGTTTGATTCTGAATTGTTTACTGGTAATTTTGGGCTTCAGTTTGATAGTTTAACGGGGTCGATGCTTTTTGTTATAACAAGTGTGTCTGCATTAGTTCATATTTATTCAACGGGATATATGAAAGGGGATCCACATATACCAAGATTTATGAGCTATTTATCCTTTTTTACGTTTTTAATGATAGTATTAGTTACTAGTGATAATTATATTCAGTTGTTTATAGGGTGAGAAGGTGTTGGATTGTGTTCTTATCTTTTGATTAATTTTTGATTTACTCGAATTAAGGCTAATAAAGCGGCCATAAAGGCTATGTTAGTGAATAGAGTCGGGGATATTGGGCTAGTTTTGGCTATGTTTATGATTTTAAGAGAATTTGGTTCCTTAGAGTTTTCAATAATTAATAATTTATTAATAATTGAGTCGGAAAGTAGTAATATAATTTGTTTTCTTTTATTTGTTGGGGCTATTGGTAAATCGGCCCAATTAGGGTTACATACTTGATTGCCAGATGCAATGGAGGGTCCAACACCCGTTTCTGCTTTAATTCATGCGGCAACGATGGTTACTGCTGGTGTTTTTTTGATTATTCGGTCCGCGCCTTTGTTTGAATTTGCTCCTTTTACATTAACTTTTGTAACGATTATTGGTGCTTTGACTGCTTTTTTTGCAGCTACAATTGGTGTTGTTCAAAATGATTTAAAAAAGGTTATTGCCTATTCCACATGTAGTCAATTGGGGTATATGGTTATGATTTGTGGTTTATCTAATTATTCTACTAGTTTGTTTCATTTAATGAATCATGCCTTTTTTAAGGCCTTATTATTTTTAAGTGCGGGGTCTGTAATTCATGCTGTGAGTGATGAGCAAGATATGAGAAAAATGGGAGGGTTAATTAAATCTATTCCTTTGACGTATATTATGATATTTATTGGTTCGTTATCTTTAATGGGGTTTCCTTATTTGACAGGTTTTTATTCAAAAGATTTAATACTAGAATTAACATATAATAAATATTATATGGCGTTTGCTTATTGATTAGGAAGCCTTTCGGCGTTATTAACGGCATTTTATTCTACAAGATTGATTTATTTAACTTTTTTTACCAATACTAATTCTAGAAAGGAGGCTTTAGTAGGAATACATGAACCATCTTTTAATATTATATATCCTTTGATTTTTTTAGCTTTTGGAAGTATATTTATTGGGTATTTGGGAAAAGAAATGATTATTTCTAATGTTATTCACCCAATTGTTCCTGGTTATATAAAAACATTTCCATTAATTTTAAGTTTATTTGGGGGTGTTTTGGCGTTTTTTTTATATAGTTTTAATATATTTTGGTGAACACCAACTACTCGTGGAGTTTATTTAACTTTTTATACTTTTTTTAATTCTGCTTGACAATTTAATTACATTATTAATCATTTTCTTGTTCAGAATGTTTGGCGTTTTGGTCACAATATTACTTATAAGGTGATTGATCGAGGGTTATTAGAACAATTAGGACCAAATGGAATATCAAGAGTTATTATAAATTTAACTCAAAAAATGAGTAATCTTCAAGGGGGGATGGTATTTAATTATGCTTTAATTATGATTTTATTTACTACTTTGTTTATTTCTGGGGTTATCTAACGATCAAAGAATCCCTATCTTCGGCCCTCAGGGGGTTTTAGCTCAATTGGAAGAGCATTGGCTTTGCAAGTCAAAGGTTACAGGTTCGAGACTTGTAAACTCCAATATTAATATTATGTAGATATTGCATACTCATAAACATCTGGGGCGAGGTATTGCACTTGTCGACAAGTGGTGAAATTATTATATATCAGATCTCTTACAGTAGATTATAGGGGTTAATATGTAGAAGTAATGATTAATAAAATAATTAAAGAGTGAGTTAGTGATATTATTCCCTTTATTAATTTTTTAAATGATGCTCCTGAGCCATGACAATTGGGATTTCAAGATGCAGCAAGCCCAATAATGGAGGAGGTTATTTTTCTTCATGATCAAATTATGTTTATATTAACGTTAATAATTACAACTGTTTTATGATTAATTATAAGTTCCTTAAATAATAAACATTATCATCGTTATTTAACCGATGGGACTGTTATAGAGGTAATTTGAACATTAATTCCTGCGGCTATTTTAGTATTTATCGCTTTTCCTTCATTAAAATTATTGTATTTAATGGATGAAGTCATTGATCCTGCATTAACAATTAAAGCTATTGGGCATCAATGATATTGATCTTATGAATATTCGGATTATGGTGCTGATACAATTGAATTTGACTCATATATGATACCAACATCGGATTTGAATAGTGGTGATTTAAGATTATTGGAGGTGGATAATCGGGTAGTTGTTCCTATTCAAACACAAGTACGGGTTTTAGTAACTGGGGCTGATGTGTTACATTCATTTGCAGTTCCTTCTTTATCGGTTAAAATTGATGCCGTGCCTGGGCGGTTAAATCAAACTAGTTTTTTAATTAAAAGACCTGGGGTGTTTTATGGTCAATGTTCTGAAATCTGTGGTGCTAATCATTCGTTTATGCCGATTGTTATCGAAGGTGTTTCATTAGATAAATATATTAATTGGGTTGCGGCACAAACACAACAAATTGAATCATAGTTATAGGTCTTTTTATTTAGGCCAATATTAATATTTAATTGGGGCCATTGGTATTTCAAGTCTAATGGCCCTAATTGTCGGTGGTGTGTAACTCAGAAGGTAGAGTAATAGGCTTTTAACCTGAAGGTTGTTGGTTCGACTCCAATCATACCAACCAAATGCCACAATTAGATTTATTAACATTTTTAACTCAATATATATGAACATTGATTATTTTAGGATCAATATTTATATTATTAGTAACTACAATTTTGCCTAAAATACAACAACAGTTAGTGATAAGATCGAAAGTAGTTGAGGTTGAAGGGGCTGCTATTGATACTCCTGGGGTGGAAATATACCAACAGTTGTTAACATTAAAAAATAAAAGAAAATGTTAGCTGCATATTTTGATCAATTTAATGTTATACGATTAGTAACAATACAAGCTTTTCATGAGGACTGGTTAATTACTTTCACTAATTCGTCTATGATGATGGTGTTAGCAATTCTTATGTTCTGATTGTTGTTAAAAGGTGATGATTTAGTTCCACGTAGATGGCAAGCGGTAATGGAATTAATATATTTAAATATTCGTTCAGTTGTTAGAGATAACTTAGGTGCATCTGGCGATAAGTTTTTTCCTTTTGTCATTAGTTTATTTATTTTTATTGCTATGTTAAATACTTTAGGTTTATTCCCTTATGTTTTTACGCCTACTGTGCATATCGTGATAACTTTTGGATTGTCATTTTCTATTTTGATTGGGGTGACATTATTGGGAGTTTTTACTTTTAAGTGGAATTTTTTAAGTATGTTTATGCCGAGTGGGGCTCCTTTATTATTAGCTCCTCTATTAGTATATATTGAAACTATAAGTTATATTTCAAGGGCCATTTCTCTTGGATTAAGATTAGCTGCCAATTTGACGGCTGGGCACTTGTTGTTTGCGATAATGTCTGGGTTTACTTTTAATATGTTAGCAAATGGTTTAATATTTACAAGTTTATTCCCAATGTTGATTATGTTTTTTGTAACAATATTAGAAATGGCGGTAGCAGTTATTCAAGCGTATGTATTTAGTTTATTAACTACAATTTATTTGGGTGATACAATCGCACTACATTAGGGGCGTTTAAGCCCTCAATGTAGTTCTGGGCGGCATGTAGCTTAATGGGTAGAGCGTAGTCTTGATAAGACTAAAGTTATTGGTTCAAATCCAATCTTGCCGAGGTTTTAGTGAGATGGCAGAGTGGTGAATGCGCTTCGCTGTAAACGGAGTTGGGAAACCAATCGAGAGTTCAAATCTCTCTCTCACTACCAGGGCTGATAGCTTATTTGGTAAAGCATGTTGCTCATAACAACAGGGTAGTTGGTTCAATTCCATCTCAGCTTACACTAGGGGTTATAGCTTAATAGGCATAGCAATTGGTTGTCATCCGAAAGATACAGGTTCAATTCCTGTTAATCCCGGAGTGCGGGTCTATAATAGCTTAAGGGTAAAGCATTTGGCTGTTAACCAAAAGTATATCAGTTCGATTCTGATTTGTAGAGACGATGTGATACGCAACTGAACGTAGTGATGATATGACGCGATCATCGGAGATCCTTGTAATGGGGGNATTATGGTGTGATAATGAGATACGACAACGTAGTTGTCTACTGAAAGATGCAATCCAAAATATACTGAAGGAGGCCGGCCTTGGCCGAAGAATCGGGATATGAAATGGAAGTGTGGTGAAAGTGGTAGACATATCTGATTTAGGATCAGAAACTTATAGGTTCAAGTCCTGTCACTTCTATATGACTAAAGCGTTTAGAAAGGAAAATCCCATTGTTTCTATGGTTAATTCTATGTTTATCGATTTGCCTGCACCGTCTAATATAAGTTATTTCTGGAATTATGGGTCTTTATTGGGAATCTGTTTATTTGTACAGATTATTACTGGTATTTTTTTGGCAATGCATTATTGTTCAGATGTAGATTTAGCATTTTCTTCGGTAGCGCATATTACTCGAGATGTTAATTATGGGTTTATTATAAGATCTTTACATGCTAATGGGGCTTCTATGTTTTTTTTATGTGTGTATTTTCATATCGGTCGAGGAATTTATTATGGTAGTTATAATAGGATGTTTGTTTGAAATGTGGGGGTTATCATTTATTTATTAATGATGTTAACTGCATTTCTTGGGTATGTATTACCTTGAGGGCAAATGTCTTTTTGAGCTGCGACGGTAATAACGAATTTAGTTTCTGCTGTTCCTTATATAGGGGATGATCTTGTAAAATGAATTTGGGGGGGATTTAGTGTGTCAAATGCAACTTTAAATCGGTTTTTTAGTCTTCATTATTTATTGCCATTTGTTTTAACTGCATTCGCCATTGTACACCTTTTAGCACTTCATGAAGACGGGTCAAATAATCCTATTGGGGTTCGGTCGGATATAGATAAAATTCCATTTCATTCCTATTATGTCTTTAAAGATATGTATGGGGCAATCGTTTTGGGTATGATTACTTTAGTAATTGTTTTTATTTTTCCATATGTCTTGGGGGATCCTGAAAATTTTCAACCAGCGAATCCGTTGGTAACTCCTGAACATATAAAGCCAGAGTGGTATTTTTTATTTGCATATGGTATATTGCGTTCAATCCCTAATAAATTGGGGGGAGTTGTTGCGTTAGTCAGTAGTATTTTAGTATTATTTTTATTACCCTATTTACATCAAAGTAGATTTAAGGGATTAACTTTTAGACCATTAAGTAAAATTTTATTTTGATTTTTCATTGCGGATTTTTTATTGTTGACTTGAATAGGTGGACAACCAGTGGAAGAGCCATATATTTTTGTTGGGCAAATGGCATCAATTTGTTATTTTGCATATTTTTTATTATTAACTCCCTTGGTGGGCTATTTAGAAAACAAGTTATTACAATTATATTAGTTTTCGTTTACTAATAAATTAAACTAAGCCTCATCATTTCATTCCGTGCGCATTTACACCTGGTGTAAAATTATGAGCCGGGCTTGGAAAACCAATCGAGAGATTAGATCTCTTACAGTAGATCCCCTCACGGAGGATCTCTCCAGGCCTTTGTAGCTCAATTGGAAGAGCGTTTGCCTTGTAAGTAATAGGTTGTAGGTTCGAATCCTACTAAAGGCAGAGAAATAATGACAAAATTAGAGTTGATAATACTAAATTTCAAATAATGGATAATATGACACCAGAAATTTTAAGTGCAGCTAAATTTGTAGGAGCAGGTGCCGCAACTATTGGGGCCGCTGGTAGTGGGGCAGGAATAGGGACTGTTTTTGGAAATTTAATTATTGGGTATTCTCGAAACCCCTCATTAAAACAACAATTATTTACATATGCTATTTTAGGGTTTGCTCTATCTGAGGCTATGGGGTTGTTTTGTTTAATGATGGCTTTTTTATTATTATATGCTTTTTAGGTACTAATAATAACCGAATATAGGTTACCCCATGGGTATACCCCCATGGGGTAAAAGTAGGATGAGATGGCTGAGCTAGGTAAAGCAACAGTTTGCTAAACTGTCAAGGAGTCTCCTTGCATGGGTTCAAATCCCATTCACATCGCTGGCGGGGGATATATTAATTGGAAGATTATCTATTTTGGGTGTAGAAGGTTCGGGTTCAAATCCCGCTCTCCCGAGGGGATTAAAGAGACTATGCGCAACTGAACGTAGTGAGGGTATATACTGTTAAGAGATGCGACAATGTCGTTGTCCAGGCGAGGATAAAATCATCTACTGAATAGAATGAAGCGACAACGAAGTTGTCTACTGTCAAGAGAATATGTTACAATTATGGCCCTTGTCTATTTACTTGTTACCAATTATTGGTATTATATTACTTATAAAAACTCCAAGGAATGATGGGGAGAAGTTAAAAAGAATTGGATTAGAATGATCTTTATTAACATTTACAGCAACTATTTTATTGTGGGCTTCTTTTGATGGGGGCTCATTTCAAACAATAAATCTTTTTAGTTGAATTTTGAATCTTATGACATCTTCTGTTAATATTGTATTTGCTGTAGATGGAATATCCGTCTTTTTTTTAGTTTTGACCGGTTTATTGATTCCTATTTGTGTTTTAATAAGTTGAAATTCTATAAAGTATTTAATAAAGGAGTTTTTATTGTGTTTGTTTTTTATAGAGGTTTTATTAATGGGGGTTTTTACTGTTTTAGATTTGGTTGGGTTTTATATTTTATTTGAAGGTATATTAATACCGATGTTTTTAATTATTGGTATTTGAGGCTCTCGAGAAGAAAAAGTACAAGCGGCATATTATTTTTTCTTTTATACTTTTATTGGATCCGTTTTTATGTTATTGGGTATCTTTGTTCTTTATAGCTTATCTGGAAGTACGGATTATCAAACGTTATGTTGTCTTCAATTTGAAAATTCCGTTCAATATTTTGTGTTTGGGGGCTTTTTTTTTAGTTTAGCTGTTAAAATCCCGAAAATACCATTTCATATTTGATTACCACAAGCTCATGTTGAAGCTCCTGTGGCGGGGTCTGTAATTTTAGCTGGTGTTTTATTGAAGTTGGGGGGTTATGGGTTTATACGGTTTTCTTGGCCGCTTTTACCAGATGCGTCTGAATTTTTTTCTCCTTTAATCCAAACTTTAAGTGTTTTAGCAGTAATTTATGGTAGTTTAACCACTTGTCGACAAGTGGATTTGAAACGAATAATTGCTTATTCTTCAATTGCACACATGGGCCTAGTTACTTTAGGTATTTTTAGTCATACTCTTTATGGGTTAATGGCTGCAATATATTTAATGTTAGCACACGGATTAGTAAGTTCTGCTTTATTTATAATTGTGACTTTTTTATATGAACGACACTCTACTCGTCTTATAAAATACTATAGAGGTATGACTATAACTATGCCTATTTTCAGTGCTTTAATGTTATTATTTATTTTAGCTAATATTGGCATTCCTTTAAGTTGTAATTTTGTTGGAGAGTTTCTTTCATTATTTTCTGCATTCGAATATAGTTTTGTGGTGGGAGTATTGGCATCATTAGGGATGGTTTTGTCCGGAGGATATTCAATGTATCTTTATAATAGGGTTTGTTTTGGTGTGCCTTCAAAATATTTATCTTTTTCTCGGGATTTAACTCGACGAGAGGTTTTTTCCTTATTCCCATTAGTGTTTTTAACTTATTTGCTTGGTGTGTTCCCATCAATTATAACCGATGTTATAAAAAGTAGTACAATTTTTCAAGAATTATATTAATTATATTATCGCATCATTATATTCCGTAGATAACTACGTAAGTCTTTGAGTCCTGGGGTGAGAGTAGCTTAATGGTAGAGCAAGGGTTTGTGGCGCCAATGGTCGAGAGTTCGAATCTCTTCTTTCACCCGAGTTTAACTTGCCTCATCATTATAGATAGCTACGTAGGATAGCGACGCTGTCGTAAATTCCCTATAGTAGACTCCTCGGCCAAGATTGTATCCTCGCCTGGACAACTACGTTGTCGCATCGCGTCATCTCGCGGCCGTAATGGTTTACGGCCTCTATCGTCTAGTGGTTAGGACATTAGCTTTTCGAGCTTAAGACAGGAGTTAGACTCTCCTTAGGGGTAAAAAGTGGAAGGATTGTTTTATTTGTTTGCTTTAGGGGTAATTTTTTCTGGGATTATGGTGATATCTTCGTTGAATCCCGTTCATTCCGTGCTTTGGTTAATATTTGCATTTACCAATGCTTCTGCATTGTTTATTTTATTAGAAGTAGAGTTTCTCGCTTTTATTTTTTTAATAGTATATGTGGGAGCAATTGCTATATTATTTCTTTTTGTTATAATGATGTTAAATTTAACAGATTTTGGATATAATATTAATTCGGATATGTCTAATTATTTGCCGGCTGGTTTAGTAATTGGGACTGTTTTTTTATTTGAAATTTTAATATGACATAATCATTCCGAAGGTTATTATTTAAGTTCAGATTGTGTGCCAATCTATTATAATTGTGTTATTTCGAGTCCTAATATTGAAATTATAGGGAGAGTATTATATACTGATTTTTATTATTTATTTTTATTAGCTAGTTTTATATTATTAGTTGCGATGATCGGAGCAATTGTTTTAACACATGAAATAAATATAGACATTAGACGACAAGATATTTTTATACAAACAAGTAGACAGCTTTGAGGTTCTTAGGTCCGCCGACTACCGGTACATTTTTNGATTATTTTACCCAGTAGGCGGCCAATTGTGCGAGGATCCGTCGTGAGGCGAGGATTTCCGCTCGGGAAATACACTGAACGTGGTGATCTACTATAAGAGATAATGATTAATATAGAGTTTTTGGGGATATTTTTTATATTATTGATTAGTGTTGCTCTTTCAACTATTATATCTGGTGCTTCGTATATTTTAGGTGTTAAAGAGCCAGATAGTGAAAAAGTATCTGCCTATGAGTGTGGTTTTGATCCCTTTGAATCTTCTCGGATACCTTTTTCTGTTAGATTTTTTTTAGTGGGGATCTTATTTTTAATTTTTGATTTAGAAATTTCATATCTTTTTCCGTGGTGTGTGGTGTCCAATCAAATAGAATTGTTAGGATTTTGAATAATGATGATTTTTTTAATTATATTAACTTTGGGGTTAATCTATGAGTGAATTTTGGGAGGCTTGGATTGGGAGTAATGAACTCCCCGATTCCGGCTAGCTAAAGAGGGTGTTTAATTACTATATTATAAGCCTCATCATTTGAGGCGGACCAAGGAGTTTACTGAAAGGGAGCAGGTAAATTTGTGTTTGTAGTTTAATGGAAAAATGTCTATCTTCGGAATAGAAAATAGGGGTTCAAGTCCCTTCAGACATTAAGAAATGTATTACGAGTATTTAACTGTGGGAATTATTTTATTTATTTTGGGGGTTTTAGGTATTGTTTTAAATAGGAGCAATTTAATTATTATGTTAATGTCGATAGAATTGATGTTATTGGCAATTTCATATTTGTTTTTAATAAATTCTGTAGCTATTGATAATTTAATGGGGCAGATTTGTACTATAATGGTATTAACCGTGGCAGCGGCGGAATCTGCAATTGGTTTAGCTATTTTAGTTGCATATTATCGAGTAAGAGGTACTATTTCAGTTAAAACACTTAACTTATTACGGGGATAATTTGTGAAGCCCAGGAAATACATTGAACGTAGTGAGGCGATGTAATCATCGGAGGCCCACCCTAAGGGTGGGCCGTCTACCCTAAGGACGCGAAGTGATGTAAAAGTATTTATATATTTAAATTCCAGAAATTAATGGTGCTTTTGGGGTAGTTTAACATTATAATTAATGAAAAATTATATTAATAAATAAAGTTATGGATCTCTTACAGTAGATCCCCTCACGGAGGATACCTACCTCGTTTACTCTAGGCGGGTATTTAGGTGATATAGTTTAATGGTTAAAAACAATTATCTCATACGTAATAAATAGAGGTTCAATTCCTTTTTTCACCCCCCGTTCGGGTAGCTCAATTGGGAGAGCAAAACACTGAAAATGTTTGGGTTATTGGTTCAAATCCAATCTTGAGCACCAGATTATTCCTTTGATTCTGGGGAAGATAGAAAGCGCGCGGCACTTATAATACATGCTAGGGGTGATAAATTATTAATTTGATTTTATCCCGCACAGGTGAGTAATATTCTAGAATGAGCGGCCCTAAGGGGCTATCAGCTGGAATTGTATTAGGTAGAAGGTTTGATAAGGGCTTACCTTGCCGAAGATGCATAGCCGAATGGCCACATTTCCACTGAAACAAGGGGGAGACTCGTTTAGAGGCAGCAGTAAAGAATTTTGTGCAATATATGAAAGTATGACACAGAGATGTCGCATTTTGGACTGTCTAATATACGTGCCAGCAGACGCGGTTATACGTAAGGTCCTAGTTTTTATTGGGAAAAAGGCGTAAAGGGTGTGTAGGTGTGTTATTTAGGGTCAAAAGGAGGTAAGTAGAACTTTTATGTAGCGGTAGAATGCTTTGATATAAAATGGAATTCCAGAGGCGAAGGCGGCTTACCAATTTAGACCATCGCTGAGACACGAAAGTGTGGGGAGCTAACAGGATTAGATACCCTGGTCGTCCACACTGTAAACAATGAATATTAAAATGGTGGGGTGTTTGAGCCCTATTATTAATCCAAAACTGATTATTATTCCGCCTGAAGATTACGATTGCAAGATTAAAACTCAAAGAATTTGGCGGTTCACTATTCCAATTAGAGGAGCGTGTAGTTTAATTCGATAATCCGCGAATAACCTTACCAAAACTAGAATATTTAATATTACAAGAAAGTTGGTGTTAAAATAACTATTTAATACAGGTATTGCATGGCTGTCGTCAGTTTGTGTTGTGAGATTAATTAAACGAACTTAACCCTTAGATAGTAATATATAATTATAGTATATGAAAATATTATAAAAAGGATGACGTCAAGCCCTTATGATCCCTATGTTTTGGGCCATATATGCGCTACTTTTTTTTATACAAAGAGTATAAGATGAAGCTTTAAAGTAAAATTTTCGGATAGATGATTGTAATATTTTCTTGAAGTTGGATTTAATAGTAATCGAAAAGTAGAGCGTTTCGGTGAATATGGCTCTAGTGTTCGTACAAATCGCCCGTCAACTCTGCCGAATAATAGATTCCCAAAGTGCGCCCGCCTTTAAGGTGGAGTATAACGGTTATAATATGAGGTTGAGTAAGTCGTAACACAGCGAGGCCACCGGAAGGTGGCCTCGGATTCATACACACATAATTTAGCAGGTAAAATTATTGACTTCCAATTAATGAATGTGGGTTCAAGTCCCACTGTGTGTACCAAGGTGTTTAGCTTAGTAAGGGGAGCGACGTGTTTACACCACGAAGGTCGAAAGTTCAATTCTTTCAACACCTA